AATCTTATGATATGTTGGGAATCTCTTATGATAATCATCCACGCCTGAAACGTATTTTGATGCCTGAAAGTTGGATAGGGTGGCCTTTACGTAAGGATTATATTACCCCTAATTTCTATGAAATCCAAGATGCTCATTGAATAAACTAATCTTCACTTCTCCGATTCCAGATATTCAAGGAAGATTTTTACATTCTGTTGTTCTAGATCAAACAGAGTCATTGGACTCCCATTCGTATTATGGATGCGCGAAATTTAATAAAAATAAAAAAAGGGCTTTGTTGATATTCCCAAATTTTGAATAGATTTATTTCGGATGATCCGGGCCAATAAAATAAAATAAACCAAAAAAAAAGAGTTCTGCAACATGAACTTTGTACCGCGCATATTGCTTATATGGGCTCTAGAGGGTTGCTTGCGTAAGGGGGGTGAAGAAATAGAATATGAAATAAAAAATACAAAGAAAAAAAGGGATTGGATTACTTTTTTGTACTGTATCTGAAATGAATCTTGTCTATTCTCACGGTTCTACCCCTCTAGACTTTTTTAATTTTCAACCAACTAAAAAACTGAACTTTTCGGATAGATATTATATATATTAACATTCTTTTTTACCGAGAAGAGGTACCATATGAACCATAATCTATTTTTTTTTTACTTTTTACTATATATGCTCTTTACTCACCTAAAAAAATGTGGGGCATATCTCTAAACACCCAAAAGGACATATTTTTAGATACACAAATTATAAGTATGTATCATCATCTAGCTAGTAACGAATATGTATACCGATCCAGATCGATTAATTTATATCAGTATCCATTATTAACCACATGCCAGGAACCAGATTTGAACTGGTGACACGAGGATTTTCAGTCCTCTGCTCTACCAACTGAGCTATCCCGACTTTTCCCGACGCATTATCTCCATACTATTTAGATTAGAGGGCTTGTTGGGTCTATTTCAGTCAATTAAATAGACTCAAAAAAGCATTACAAAGTCTTACCCAGGCCCTGGAATTTCTTGGTCTTGGATTTTCCAAAAGAATACTTTACTTTCTACTTTGTTTATAAGATAAGTCTAAGTTTAAATTAAATAAGTATAAGTTTAACTAAAAATAATTATATGGACTGTGAATGATTCAAATGGGGATTCCTTTCTCGTAGATGTAGATTTGCACATATATTGTATATAGTATATATCACAAAACTTGTGATAAAAGAGAAACCCGTCTCCCATCCCACGATCCGATCCATTTGTGAAAAAGTAGAATGTTTGAGAAACATAACCAATGTGGAACCGCTGAAAAAAGGATTAAAAAAAATAAATAGTTGGGGGTAAAGCGAACTTTTTATTGGGGATAGAGGGACTTGAACCCTCACGATTTAAAAAGTCGACGGATTTTCCTCTTACTATAAATTTCATTTTTGTCGGCATTGATATTGACATGTATAATGGGACTCTATCTTTATTCTCGTCCAATTAGTTAGTTCTTTAAAAGATCTATCAGACTATGGAGTGACTGATTTGATCAGTGAATATTCGATTCTTCCTTAAACTTAAACTTAGAACTTAGAATCGATTCACAAGAATTCTTCAATTTTGCATATAACATATATGAATCTTTCTTTGATATTTTATTACGTATATGTACGTATATGGGTTCATCCTTTCTAGAGTTTAAATAGAAGGATTCCTCGATCAACGCAGTCAACTCTATTCGTTAGAACAGCTTCCATTGAGTCTCTGCACCTATCCTTTTTTATTCTTTCTGAACCCTTTATTTGATTTTGATTTGTTTTATAAAAACAGGATTTGGCTCAGGATTGCCCATTTTTAATTCCAGGGTTTCTCTGAATTTGAAAGTTATCACTTAGTATGTTTCCATATCAAGGCTCAATCCAATCAAGTCCGTAGCGTCTACCAATTTCGCCATATCCCCTCTTTTTTTGTTTTGAGACTAGGATCTCGTTGGGATGCCGTCCCTTTCTTTCTTTATGTTCATTTATTCTGGAACCGTTTACGTTGAATTCTTTAGATATGCAAGATATGGATTTCTATATAGAAAAAGTGTCTCTGTCTCCTCCTATTTGTTTTGTTTGATTTCTTGTCTATTTTCTTTCAGATATCGGAGGACCTTTATTTGTATTTAGTCCAATCAAAAATGATTCTATCATTGATGTATCCGCAATTCAATATGGATGGATATATACCCCATATATATGCGTCTCTTACTCTTTTTTTTTACCTCGATATTTGGAATACTCAAACGGTCGATTCTTTTTTCGCCCTATCCCCCACCCTTTTGAATGAACACAGAGGAATGTCTCATTATCATTATATATAATCTGGATTGTATCCTTATCCTTACTTAATCTTTATCCTTATCTTTTCCTTAGGGTCGCCCTTGTATATTGTATAATAAAATTAGAATAGAGAGTTATTCTACTATAATTTTAAGTACTATAACTAATCATTCTATTATAAATTTATAAATAATA